TAATTTTGGAATGTACCAGTTGTGTCCGAAACGGCGTTAATGTTAATAAGGCATCAACGGGCATTTCCAGATATATTACTCAAAAGAATCGACACAATACGCCTAATCGATTGGAATTGCGAAAATTCTGTCCCTATTGTCACAAACATACGATTCATGGGGAGATAAAGAAATAAATCGAACCGAGCATCTGTGCGTCACTCTTCAAAGGAAGGGGAAAAATGACATTATATATTATATATACATAACATATTGAAATATAAACAAACCAAATCCTATTTCTTAATTCTAATTCATTTTAGATCCGACCGAAATAGGATATTCGGGATAAGGAATAAACTAAACAAACCATGGATAAATCCAAGCGACCTTTTCTTAAATCCAAGCGATCTTTTCGTAGGCGTTTGCCCCCGATCCAATCGGGGGATCGAATTGATTATAGAAACATGAGTTTAATTAGTCGATTTATTAGTGAACAAGGAAAAATATTATCTAGACGAGTGAATAGATTAACCTTGAAACAACAACGATTAATTACTATTGCTATAAAACAAGCTCGTATTTTATCTTCGTTACCTTTTCTTAATAATGAGAAACAATTTGAAAGAACCGAGTCGACCGCTAGAACTACTGGTCTTAAAACCAGAAATAAATAGGCTTACTCTTTCTTCAATTGAGTTAAAATTCAATTCCAATCCGAACCTCAAAAGCGGATTGATGTTTTGTTCGAAAAATATGCGAATCCAGATTTGATTGTCGTGTCGTAAGAAAAAAAAGAATCGGGAAAAAAGAATAAATCTTTTTTTATTGAACGTGTTCATTCATTTTGACTACTTTATCATATTTTATCATATTCATTTCTACTCTACCTCCCGGAGTTCATTCTCCGGGGAACTCTGTTTAAACTATTCCGGTGAATTCCGCCCAATCTACTTATTTTATGATCTCATTGGAAATCATATAAAGACAATTCCTATTTAATATAGCGACTTGTGCAAGTATTTTACGATTAAGAAGCAACTGTCTCTTGTACAGATCGTGTATTAATCTACTATAACTATAAGAGACCCCCCCTTCACGAATTCCTGCGTTTATCCGAGTGATCCACAAACGACGAAAATTTCTCTTTTGCCTATCTCTATCCCTATTAGCCGAAACCAAAGCTTTTATTTTCTGTTGAGTAATAGTTCGAGTAAGTCTTGAATGAGCCCCCCGAAAGCTTGATGCAAATAAACGAATTTTTGTTCTACGTCTCCGAGCTATATATCCTCGCTTAATTCTGGTCATTGAATAATTGAAACTTTGACGAATAACTAATTGATTTCCTTTCTTTCAGTTATTCTTTTCCCCCTTCCTAGCCTATTAATAACAAAACGGATTTTTCCAATGTATAAAATAAAAATTCCAATGGCTTTGGCTACTATAACCTTCCCGACCACGATTTTTTCTAGGCATTTCACCTAGAAATAATCAATTGTATCCTCCTAGGTATCAAAAACATAGTAAATAAATAAAGTAGTAAATATAAATGGATAAAGAAATAGTGGGTTCCATCGTTTCTATGGTTCCTTCTTAAACGGTGAGGCCTTCTCTATACACCGGAGCCCCTTACTTGATTTAATCAATGTTATTGGTAACTTGTACAGTTCACACTCTTTGGCTCTACCCATGAATTATCCAGTAATAGGTCTTTCACAATGAGATCTACCTATACAGTAACGGTATTTAATTATAAAAGTTAGCGGGGTAGCTGACCCTGTGAGTCCGTTCTTGCAAGAGTGGGAACCTAATCTTTCTGTTTTTTAAATTTTAAATAGGATTTTCCCCGCTTAATGAATAACCATTTGTTACCAATGGGGAATTGCTTTTCATTTAAAATAGAGGTGATTGGATTTGCACCAACGGAAACCATAAATTTCATACACAATAGAGGGATACGATAGATTTTTTATTTTTAGATAGCGAATGGAGTTCTTCCAGTCTATCCTATTCATCGGTACTGATCGTTGTTACTGGAAAATTGGTTTTCTTTCCTTTGTCCCAGCCCATGATCTGAACGAGTCGCACATACACCCTAGTACATGTTCCTCGGCGCTGAGGGCATCCCCGAAGAGCAGGGGATTTTGTGACATTTCTGATTGGCTGTCTTGTATTTCTAATAAGTTGTTTAATGGTTGGCATGTTGAATCATATACATAATGGGCTGGTTTAGATCGATCCTAACCGGATGATTATGAATTACTTCTTTTGAATAGAATATTTTTTGAATAGAATATTAAACCCGGCAAGAAAATCAAATCTTAAATCGCGGATTTGTGTGAAATCCGTGTTATTTTCATTCAACCGCTACAAGATCAACGATTCCATAAGCTTGGGCTTCTGTTGCTGACATAAAAACATCCCTCTCCATGTCTTCAGATACAACCCATAGGGGTTTGCCCGTTCTTTGTACATAAACCCTTGTGAGGGTTTCACGCAGTTTCAGCAGTTCTTCCGCTTC